TAGAACGCAAAATTTCTTTGTATACAACTAAAAAAATATGCCATCAAGACTTATATAATAATTGGGTTTATATCAATGAACAAAAAAAATACAATTTGATAAATGAATTGATAAGTCGAATAAAAGTTATAGAAGAAAAAGGGTCTCTTCTTCTAGACATACTCGAAAAAAGGGCCAGACTATATAATAATGCGAATGAAAAAGAATGCCTGTCTAAAACGTATGATCCTTTTTTGAATGGACCATATCGTGGAATAATAAAAAAGCTGGATTCACGCGTAAATATAAATATAAAAGATTTAATGGCTTCTAGAAAAGATTCCATAGAAATATTTTGGATAAATAAGATTCATGGTCTACTTCCTTTTGAACCTAGTTTGAATTTTAAAAATTTATCTTTACAAAAAATATTAATACAAAAAATATTAATACATAAGATAAATAGAAAAATAGATAAGACGAAATTCGTCCACCTCCCATATATTTGATCCCCTCGCCCATAAAGAAACTTGCAACCCCAACTCCATTTATAATTCCATCAATTATATGTCTATCAAAAAATTTAATGAATTCGGCTAATCCTCTTATACTCATGATTAAGACTCTAGTATAAAAAAGGTCTATGTAACCACGATTATATGACCAATTGTATACCACATTTTTTATTTTATCGAAGATAATTCTTTTAGGACCCATTTTTACAAATGAATTAATTAAGTCCAAATTATTGAAAGATGAATAAACAGACCCATATAAAATGGATGCTATAAATAGTCCAAAAAGAGCTATACTTACTGAAAAAATTGCATTTGTAAAAAATTCATACCAATTCACAGAATAGTTTGTATTTTGATCAAAAAGGTTTGTTGATGGAGTTAACCATTTCGATAATATATCAAAATCTGTTACTCCTTGATCAAACTTAATTCCTATTGATCCCATGATCAAAGTAAATAGTGCCAATATAAGAAGAGGGAATAGCATAGTATTGTCCGATTCATGAGGATACATGGAAGTGTATTTATTTCTAAAATCAGTACGAAAGTCTCGCATTCTATTTATTATATTATTATCATTAATTTTATATTTATCCTTTGAAAAAAAGGCGACTTTATTATTTATTGTTGATAAAAGTAAATTTCTATTGACTACTTTTGGTGCTGCTTTTCCCCATAGAGATATGGAATAGAATGAACTATTTTTAGTACTACTGTAATTTTGAAAATGAATACGCAAATGCCCATCAAAAGTCAGTAAATACATTCGAAACATATAAAATGCGGTTAATCCTGTTGTAAAACAAGCTATTATTGCAAAAATTGGTGAATATAACCAACTATCGTTAAGAATTTCATCCTTGGACCAAAAGCAAGCAAGAGGCGGAATACCACAAAGAGAAAGTGTACCTAATAAGAAAGTGATTCTTGTAATTGGAACATATCTTGTTAAACCGCCCATAAGAATCATATTCTGACTTTTATCCGGTGAATATCCAACAATCGGTTCCATTGAATTAATAATAGATCCGGATCCCAAAAACAATAAAGCTTTAGAATAGGCATGAGTTATTAAATGGAATAAGGCAGCTCGATAAGAGCCTATACCTAGAGCTAACATAATATAACCCAATTGAGACATTGTCGAATAGGCTAAACTTCTTTTAATGTCTTTTTGAGCGAGAGCCAAAGTAGCTCCTAATAGTACTGTTATTACGCCTATTAAAGAAACAAAATTCATTATGTAAGGTATGACTCGGAAAAGAGGAAGAAGCCGAGCTACAAGAAAAATTCCCGCTGCTACCATGGTAGCAGCGTGTATAAGAGCCGAAATAGGGGTGGGACCCTCCATAGCATCAGGTAACCATATATGAAGAGGGAATTGTGCAGATTTAGCAATTGCACCGACGAATAATAAAAAGGCACAAAGAGTAACAAATGCAGAATTGACCCCATTACTATGGATCAAGTTATTAACTATTTCGAACAAATCTCGAAATTCTAAACTGCCAGTTATCCAATAAAAGCCTAAGATTCCTAATAATAAACCAAAATCTCCTACACGATTAGTTACAAAGGCTTTTTGGCAAGCACTTGCTGCAACTGGTCGTGTAAACCAAAAACCTATTAATAAATATGAACACATTCCCACCAGTTCCCAAAAAATATAAATTTGTATCAAATTGGAACTAGTAACTAGCCCCAACATAGACGTATTAGAAAAACTCATATAAGCAAAAAATCTCAAATATCCCTGATCATGAGACATATAATTATCACTATAAATAAGAACCATGATTCCAACAGTACTAATTAGTATTGACATAATAGAAGTAAGTGGATCGATCAAGTATCCAAACTCTAAAGAAAAATCAATATTTATGGTCCAAGACCATAAATATTGATAGATAAAACTGCCATTTATTTGCTGAATAGACAGACTGGCCGAAAAGGCCATAATTATACTTAGCAGTAAAACACTAGTAAAACCCCATATACGACGAATATTTTTTGTTGCTATAGGAATAAAGAGAAGTCCAAATCCTATTGACATAGTAACTGGAAGTGGAATAAAGGGTATTATCCATGCATATTGATATGTTTGTTCCATAAAAAAATATATCTATTTTTTTTTTTTTTATTGAATTCTTAGATTTATTCTCATATTTTTTTTTTATTTGAAATATTCAAAAAACTCTAATTAGGTTGATCAAATAACATGACTAATTACCTAAGTATTATTTATTAACTAAAAAATATATTTAATATAAATTAATAATAGATAAATATAAAAAATGAAAATTATAAAAATACATAAGATGAAATTTTTCATCATTCTACTATAAGATAAGATTATTATATTTATCATCATATATATGATTAAAAAAAAATAATTATATCAAAAACAGTACTTTTATTCGATTCAAATACGGACAGAACTAAAAATTTTTATTATCTATTTTATTTTCTTTTATCCACTGGATATACTATATATATGATATAGCATAGACATGTATATGGATACGTTATAATGGTTTTGTATATTTGTATATATATATGTATACATCTATTTTACATAGTACATATATTTTAATCTTAAAATAATTCTATATTTAATATAATTCTATATAATATTATATAGAATTTTTTATTTGTATATTTATATTATATGATATGTTTTACATGTTTTGAAAAATTACTTATTATTCACGGGATAAGATAAGTATGGATAATGACGAAAAAACGATCTAAATATATGTCTTTCACATACAATGATAAAAATGAGTATTTTGTTTTTGAATGGCGGTTCCAAAAAAACGTACTTCTAGATCAAAAAAACGTATTCGTAGAAATATTTGGAAGAAAAAGGGGTATTTAACGGCAGTAAAAGCTTTTTCTTTAGCTAAATCGGTTTCCACTGGACATTCAAAAAGTTTTTTTGTGCAACAAACAAGTAATAGAATTTTGGAATAATCTAAATTGACATACCATTAAGAACTTAAAAATTTTTAAGATGAATGATTTGCATTAACTAATGTTTTGAATATATTTAATTCCTTAATATCAATATTAGTTAGAACTAACTGCTACGGCGTGTTATTGTTATATAAAATAATCATTCTTATGTTTACTGGTCTCTAAGTATATTACTAAGTATTCAAATTTTTCTCTATCAATTTATTTTTCACATATTCTATTGTGAAAAATAAATTGATAGAGAAAAATTATTTTTATTATATGCCTAACTCAAAACCAAATTTAAATTTGATTTACTAATATAGTATCTATTATAAATTGCGAAGAGTATTATTAATGATACTAAGGTATCAAATAATTATAAAAAAGCCTCGTATAAAATTGCGATAAATATAACATTTTTTTCAACTTAATTTGTTTTTATTTTTCAATATATGAATCATCTAAAAAAAAGATAATTTTGAGTTCTATAACTCGACCTTTGGCCCGAAGCAAAACTATCTAGTTCTAGTTCTTACTTTTTTGGTAGAACTCTATTTTGACATTCTAGATGCATGAAAGTTTATTCTTAACTCTCTAAACCCTATGGCTATACTTTATTTAGTAAACATTGAAATATCAATTTAAATGAGTCTTTTTCATCAATTCTAACGCTTACTAACTATATTGAATCCTTGAATCTTGACCATTCAACACAAATTGACTATTATTTATTAATATTTCGAATAAGCCGCCATGGTGAAATTGGTAGACACGCTGCTCTTAGGAAGCAGTGCTAGAGCATCTCGGTTCGAGTCCGAGTGGCGGCATCCCCTAAAAGGGACACAGCGGATCCTATAATATATTTAATTCTCAATTTGAATTCTATAATGGAGAACCTTCGCCCTTTTTATGATATTTGCGACTATAGAACATATATTAACTCATATCTCTTTTTCGATCATTTCAATTGTAATTACGATTCATTTTATAACCTTATTTTTTCACGAAATCGTAGGATTACACAATTCATTGGAAAGAGGTATGATAGCTACTTTTTTATCTATAACAGGATTATTAGTTATTCGTTGGATTTATTCGGGTCATTTCCCATTAAGTAATTTATATGAGTCATTAATCTTCCTTTCATGGAGTTTCTCCCTTATTCATATGATTCCTAAAATACGAAATCATAAAAATGATTTAAGCGTAATAACCGCGCCAAGTGCTATTTTTACTCAAGGTTTCGCCACGTCCGGTCTTTCAACCGAAATGCATCAATCCACTATATTAGTACCTGCTCTACAATCTCAGTGGTTAATGATGCATGTAAGTATGATGTTATTAAGCTATGCAGCTCTTTTATGTGGATCATTATTATCAATCGCTCTTTTAGTCATTACATTTAGAAAAAACATCGATCTTTTTTTTACAAGGAAGAATTTATTAATTAAATCATTTTTCGTTGGCGAAGTCGAATATTTAAATGATAAAAAAAGTGTTTTTAAAAACACTTCTTTTATTTCATTTCGAAATTATTACAAATATCAATTGACTCAACGTTTGGATTATTGGAGTTATCGTGTCATTAGTTTAGGATTTACCTTTTTAACCATAGGCATTCTTTCTGGAGCAGTATGGGCTAATGAGGCTTGGGGATCTTATTGGAATTGGGACCCTAAGGAAACTTGGGCATTTATTACTTGGATCATATTTGCGATTTATTCACATACTAGAACAAATCAAAATTTACAAGATATACATTCGGCACTTGCAGCTTCTATAGGATTTCTTATAATTTGGATATGTTATTTTGGGATCAATCTATTAGGAATAGGTTTACATAGTTATGGTTCATTCACATTAACATCTAATTGAATAGACTATCCGAAGGATACATAACATAAGAACATCCATCATATGTATTTCGAGTTTTTGCGAACCATTTGATTCAAGGAATCGGAATCAAATGGTTCGCAAAAACTCGAAATACATCTCATTACAACTCTAATTCACTTTATTTTACAGAATTATAAGACTTTCCGTCTCATTAATATTAATAAACACTATCTATAAAAATAATTAGATAAGATAGCTTGTACCTTGTCAACTGATAGTAAAAGAACGAAATCGGGATAAATCCCAATACCTATTATGGGTAAAAAGAGACAGATCGAAACAAACAGTTCTCGTGGTCCAGAATCCAAAAAATTAAAGTTTGGAAGATAGAATAATTTGTATCCGTAGAACATTTGACGTAACATAGATAATAAATAAATAGGAGTTAATATCATTCCAATTGCCATTACAAAAGTAATTAGTACTTTTGGCATTAAAAGATATTTTGAGCTGGTAATTATTCCAAAAAAGACTACTAATTCTGCAACAAAACCACTCATCCCTGGCAATGCAAGAGAGGCCATCGAAAAGCTACTGAACATTGTAAATATTTTTGGCATCGGAACAGCTATCCCCCCCATTTCGTCAAGAGAAACAAGACGTATTCTGTCACAACAGGTTCCTGCCAAGAAAAAAAGTGCAGCACCAATAAATCCATGAGAAAGTATTTGTAGAATGGCTCCATTTAATCCCATATTGGTTATAGACCCAATTCCTATTATTGTGAAACCCATGTGAGATACAGAGGAATAGGCTATTCTCTTTTTTAAATTGCGTTGACCAAAAGAGGTTGAAGCCGCATAGATTATTTGTATTGTTCCCACTATCACCAACCACGGTGAAAATATGGAATGAGCACGGGGTAATAATTCCATATTGATCCGAATCAATCCATATGCTCCCATTTTTAATAAAATTCCGGCAAGAAGCATACATGTACTGTAATGTGCTTCTCCATGGGTATCTGGTAACCATGTATGCAGGGGTATGATCGGCGATTTGACAGCATAAACAATAAGGAAGCCAAAATATAATATTATTTCCAATGCCATAGGATATGATTGATTAGCTAGTCTTTCAAAATCTAATGTTGGTTCAGTGGCGCCATATAAACCCATACCTAGAACTCCTATTAATAGAAAAATAGAACCTCCCGCAGTGTACAAAATAAACTTTGTAGCTGAATATAAGCGCTTCTTTCCCCCCCACATTGATAAAAGTAAGTAAACAGGAATTAATTCTAACTCCCACATGATAAAAAAAAGTAAAAGGTCCCGAGAAGAAAATGATCCTATTTGACCACTATACATTGCTAACATAAAGAAATAGAATAATCGTGAATTTCGAGTAACTGGCCAAGCCGCTAAAGTTGCTAAAGTAGTGATAAATCCTGTCAGTAAAATGGGTCCCACAGAAAGCCCATCAATTCCTAGTCTCCAGTGAAAATCCAAAATATTTATCCATTTCAAATCTTCTTCCAATTGTATTAATGGATCGTCCAATTGGAAATGATAACAGAATGCATAGGTAGTTAAAAGGAGTTCTAATAAGCATATACATAGAGTATACCATCTAAACACCTTATTCCCCTTATGGGGAATAAAAAAAATGGAAGAACCCGCAAATATAGGCAAAACAACAAGTATAGTTAACCAAGGAAAATAACTCGTGATAAAGACAAGATATGCTTTGACCCAAAAAGCCCGTGCTCGTAATAATATAATATATTGATTTTATCAAGTACGGGCTTTTGTCGGTAAAGAGGAATCAAATGATTCAAATGGAGTTTTTGTAACGTAACGTATAATTAATAAGATAGACCCATGCTACGAGTTGTTTCATGCCATAAATAAACACGGACACTCAAAAAGTCTGTTGGGCAAGCGGATTCACATCTCTTACAACCTACACAATCCTCAGTTCTTGGTGCGGAAGCAATTTGTTTAGCTTTACATCCGTCCCAAGGTATCATTTCCAATACATCTGTGGGGCAGGCGCGTACACATTGAGTACATCCTATACATGTATCATAAATTTTTACTGAATGTGACATTAAATCTATAAATTCCTGTTTTTAACATAAAAAATTTTCGATCTGGTTCTGGTATGGTAAAAATAAATGGTAAAATTAGTAGTAAATTAATTATATGTTTATATTATAGACACCAGGACACCAGACGAATCAATGATTTATCAATTTTTTTTTAGAATCAATATATTTCTAAATCTGTTCATGAAAAAGTGCCAAGAGACTTTGATTTCTATTTCAACAACCACAGTCATACAATAGAAATCGCACATCTTAATTCAAATTGGTCAACAAAAAATACACTAAATATTTATTTTTAATGGAATTTAAATTCTATTTTAATTTGAATAAATCTAACTAATTAATATAAATTATTATTTTATTAATATATTAGTTATATAATGAAAATCAATGATTACATAATGAATGATTACGACTAATTTAATTATTCAACAAATTTGATTGATTGATACGAGTTGATTTTTTGTTATGATGGATCGACGAAACAATAGCTAGCCCAATAGCAGCTTCAGCAGCTGCAATAGCTATAACAAAAATTGAGAAAATGTCTCCTTTTAATTGGCGACTATCAAATAAATCAGAAAATGTTACGAGATTTATATTAACTGAATTTAGTATAAGTTCAAGACACATAAGTGCTCTAACCATGTTTCGACTTGTGATTAATCCATAGATACCGATAGAAAATAAATAGACACTCAAAAAAAGTACATACTCGAACATCATTAACTAACTCCCCGGATTCATTTAAATATGATATGAATAACAATTCAACTGATTCGATTGACTAAAATAGAATAGACCAAAAGTAAGGTATTGGCAATTAGGTTTAACTAAAAATAAAAACCCTTTTTTATTAAAAATTTGAAATTCTAAAAATATTTTAAATTTTGAAATTTTAAGTATTTATTATTGACGAGCCATAGTAATTGCACCTATTAAAGAAACTAAAAGAATTATAGAAATCAGTTCAAATGGAAGATAAAAATCTGTTGATAAATGAATCCCAATTTGTTGAACATTACTTATAAGGTCCTGTTCTAGAATCTGGTTTGATCTTGTAGTCCAAAGAATTCCGTACCATGACGTATCTGGGATAGTAATAATTAGTGAAATAAAAATACTTGTACAAACCAGTGAAGTAACCCCATCCCCAAGGGTCCAAAGGCGGGAATCGTTGGAATATTCTGAGCCATTCATGAACATTACAGCAAATATGATTAAGATATTTATGGCTCCCACATAAATAAGAAGTTGTGCAGCAGCTACAAAATAAGAATTAGATAAAATATAGAATAAGGATATACAAATAAGAACCAATCCCAACGAAAAGGCAGAATAAATTGGATTGGTAAATAATACTACTCCCAGGCCCCCTAATATAAGAACTGATCCCAGAAAGACTACAACAATATTATGTATTGATCCAGGTAAATCCATTATGTATGAAATAAGAGATAAATAAATTTCATGACCTTACTGAATAGTCAGGAAGTAAAAAGTAGGCTATTTTTTTCTTGTCTATAAGTCTATAATACGTTCCTAAATGAAATTTTAATGTAGTAATGTAATGTAGTATAGATTAATGTAGATATAGATAAAGTTATTGGGCCAATTCAACCAATAGTGATCGTTTTACTTTAAGTTACATTGACTAAAAAAAACGAAGTTTTCTTTTCTATCAAAATAAAATCTTAGTAATTGGTAATTGTTCTTGAATCAAGGTATTTACCCTTGTCTATTTTGATTTGAGCCGAATTCATAACGGTTTGAATTGTATAGTCTCCAATTACTGACATTGGTAATCGACCCAAAGCAATTTGATTATAATTCAATTCGTGACGATCATAAGTAGAAAGTTCATATTCTTCAGTCATTGATAAACAATTTGTGGGACAATATTCGACACAGTTACCACAAAATATACAGACACCAAAATCAATACTATAGTTAAGTAATTGTTTCTTTTTAATATCCCCTTCAAATCTCCAATCAACAACAGGTAGATCTATGGGGCACACACGAACACATACTTCACAAGCAATACATTTATCAAATTCAAAGTGGATTCGACCACGAAAACGTTCTGAGGTGATCGACTTTTCATAAGGATACTGAATAGTTACAGGTAAACGATTTGCATGGGATAAGGTAATTATGAAACTTTGACCAATATACCTTGCGGCTCGTATTGTTTGTTGACCATAATTCATGAACCCAGTCACCATAGGAAACATATTGTAGATATCCACGAATAAGTTGATGTTTCTTTCTCTTGTTTAAGAGAGGTTATGAGTCTAGAATACCGTTATCATATTCTGTTATTTATAGTGAAACAAGTTGGGAAGAGGTTGTCAATAATAAATTACCTAGAGAAATAGGTAAAAGAAATTTCCATCCAAGATTTAATAGCTGATCCATTCTCATCCTAGGTAAAGTCCATCTTGTTGTGATAGATATAAAGAGAAACAAATAAGCTTTAGCTAATGTAATAAAGATACCAAGTGTCATTCCAAAGACACTACTAGCAATTTTATTTATTCCGAAAAGTTCAGGAACAGATATGTATGGAATAGATAAATTCCACCCACCTAAATAAAGAACTGTTACAAATAAAGAAGAAACTAAGAGATTTAGGTAAGAAGCAATGTAAAATAAACCATATTTGATACCAGAATATTCAGTTTGATAACCTGCTACTAATTCTTCTTCTGCTTCTGGTAAATCAAAAGGTAATCTTTCACATTCTGCTAGAGAAGAAATTAGAAAAACTATAAACCCTATAGGTTGACGCCACATATTCCATCCCCAAAAACCATATTTGGACTGTGCCTCAACTATATCAACTGTACTTGAACTGTTCGATAATCATAGTCGATAATAACATAACTGTTCTTGTTCTCACCGCTATTTCAAAACCGTACATGAGACCTCAGCTTCATACGGCTCCTCTATGGCAAGGACTGGTTCGGTATTATTTTTATAGAGATCTTTGCAGATTCGACGTAGGGTAGATATGGAATAAAAATACCGTGTAAAGTCTCAAAAATTGGACCAATGGAATTCTGTCTGCTAGAATGGCGCTTCCGAATTGATCTTATCCCTTATACTTAAATCTTCAGTAATAACTTCATTTTTCAATAAAATACTCACTCCTTAATATCAAAAGATAAAAAGAATTTGATATTATTTTATACATATGTATAGATGTAGGAAAAAATTAATAAGGATATTTTCTTTTTCCATTCTATTTCGTTTGTTCCTATTCTTCTTTCTCATAAGAAGTGACTCCTGAGAATAAAGGATTAATTCGTTCTTTATAGTTATTTCTTTAATCAGTGACTAGGAGCATACTCTAGATCGGAATCGTGGGGAAGTACTGCTTGATCATTTCTACCAACTTAAAGCCCCTATTATCTTATGATTCGTTTTATGTGAAAATACCTCTTTTTTGATACCTTACATTATCTCTATTACTAATCCTTTGTGTACCTTAGTGTTCCTAACCGTCCACTGATTGATTTTTTTTGATCCCCAGTATGGTAATACATACAAGACAGTAGTAGAAACCCCATACAGTTGATCTTTTGCACCCGCTTCAAGATATGATGACTAATAAAAGAACTCAATCTTGGGATAAAGAGTTTATACTCCTTATGTTTACTTCTGCTTTATTCTTGTATATAGGAAATGAGATTTTATCTTTTTACTACACATTGATAAGCTGTTTTGTTTCACTCATATAACTATCTGGTTTAACTCATCGACTTGAATGAATGATAAATAAAAAATCAAAATATCTCTATCTATCTAATATATTCCTCTTTCCTTTATTTCATTTTGATTTTGAGGAGAGGTCAAAGTTTATGTTCTAACGAATCACACGTAGAGATATTGATAACACACATAGAGTTAATGGTATTTCATAACTAATAGATTGAGCCGCAGCTCGCAAGCCACCTAAAAAAGAATATTTATTATTCGATACATATCCTGATATAAGAAGCCCAATAGGAGCAATACTTGAAATGGAGATCCATAAAAAAACACCTATACTGAGATCAGCTAAAACAAGTCGATACCCAAAAGGAATTATTAAATAACTTAATACAATTGATATGACTGCTATAGACGGCCCAATACTAAACAAACGAATATCTCCTCTAGATGGTAGGAGGTCCTCTTTAAAAAGTAATTTAGTCCCGTCCGCTAAAGCTTGAAGAATTCCCAACGGGCCAGCATATTCGGGTCCAATACGTTGTTGTATCGCTGCGGATATTTCTCTTTCTAACCATACAATTACTAGTACTCCTATTATGATTCCTAATATAAGGGTCAAAGCAGGGACAAATAGCCATATGAGTCCATAAACTTCTTTTAAGGATTCTGATTTAAAAAAAGAATTGATAGTTTGTATTTCTGTTGTGCCAATTATCATTTCAACGATCAACTTCTCCCATAATGATATCTATACTACCGAGTATTGTCATGATATCAGCCAATTTCATTCTTTTAATAAGCTGAGGAAGAATTTGCAAATTGATAAAACCAGGCGGACGAATTTTCCATCTCCAGGGGAAAACACTATTATCTCCTATCAAATAAATTCCTAATTCTCCCTTTGGGGCTTCTACTCTTACATAAAGTTCTTGTTTGGACAATTCAAAATTAGGCGAAGGTTTTTTACTAATGAATCTATATTCAAAATCATTCCATTCCGAATTCCTTGCTCTATCTAAGCGCCGAATTTCTAAATTTTCATAGGGTCCTCCGGGAATTCCTTCTAAAGCCTGTTGAATAATTTTTATAGATTCCCTCATTTCGCCAATTCGTACTAAATAACGGGCTAATGAATCCCCTTCTTTTTGCCATTGGACTTCCCAATCAAATTCATTGTAACATTCATAAAGATCAACTTTACGAAGATCCCATTGGATCCCAGAAGCTCGTAACATCGGTCCTGATAAGCCCCAATTTATTGCCTCTTCTCCGCCAATAATGCCTATTCCTTCAACTCGTTCCAAAAAAATGGGATTCTGCGTAATAAGTTTTTCATATTCAACAATACTCGTTAAAAAATAATCGCAAAAATCCAAACATTTATCTATCCAACCATGAGGTAGATCAGCAGCTATTCCTCCGATGCGGAAATAATTATGCATCATTCGCATACCTGTGGCAGCTTCGAATAGATCATATAGCAATTCTCTCTCTCTGAAAATATAGAAAAAAGGAGTCTGCGCACCGATATCTGCCATAAAAGGCCCAAGCCATAATAAATGAGAAGCTACACGACTCAGCTCTAGCATAATAATTCTGATATAGCTGGCCCTTTGAGGTACTTGAACATTTCCCAATTGTTCTGGTGCATTTACTGTTATTGCTTCGGTGAACATAGTAGCTAAATAATCCCAACGTGTTACATAAGGAAGATATTGGATAATTGTTCGGTTTTCCGCTATTTTTTCCATTCCTCTGTGTAAATAGCCCAATACGGGTTCACAGTCAATAACATCTTCACCGTCGAGAGTAATAATAAGTCTAAGAACACCATGCATTGATGGGTGATGAGGACCCATATTGACTATCATGAGATCTTTTCTTGTAGCCGGTACAGTCATATCTTTTCTTCCCTAATTCATTATTCCATGAATTTCTCAAAACGAGGTTTATCAAAATAAAAATCTACTAACTAATAACAAAAAAATTCAAATTAATCCTCAAATTAGCGATTTTTTAGTTCCCGAATATCTAATTGACTAATTAATTTCTTATAACGTACTCTATTTTTATTTGACAAATAAGCCAATAGTCGTTGACGTTTTCCCAGAATTTTTCGTAGACCTCTTTGAGATAAAAAATCTTTTTTGTGCAATTCCAAATGTGAGGTGAGTCTCCGTATTTTATTGGTGAAACTGAATACTTGAAATTCAACAGACCCTTTATTTTCTTTTTTTTCGTCTTGCGGAATAACTGAAATAAATGAATTTTTGACCATAAAAAAAATTCTTCTATATTTTTCCCTTTTTATAGATTTTACCGATCAGGAAAAATAATAATTATTATTATATTTGGTTATTATTATGTCAGTCATTTTAATCTTATTATAAACAAAAGTTTAGATTTATTTTTCTTCATACTTTTTTATTCTATCTAAATCCAATTTTATGTTTGAAATAAAAATTGGATTTAGATAGAATAAAATATATACATTTACACATTCATAAAAGAGAGCTATTTTTTGTACCTAAAAATAGTCTACCAAATTTATTATTCCTAGATCCAATTGAAAATTGATATGCCATTCAATCAATCAGTATCATGTACTAAAATGTAACATAACATATGTACATGTTTCGTCATATATCAAATATGTCAGGCGATATAGATATATGCGAAATATATTTTTATTAACTGATTCTGGATTGTGGATACATATGTATTCTTGACATACTAAAACGACTGCTGTTATGGGTATCAAACCAATAACGATTCATACAAGCTAAATCCTCTAATCGGTAATTGGGCCAAAGAAACAATTTTAATTTAATAAAGTTACCTCTATTAAAATCCTCATTCAAAAATTGTCCACAGTTTATTATCTTATTTTCGGCGCAAAATTGTGGATTTTTATCCATACTATTCCAATTCCATAAATTTAAACAAATTAGAATTCTCAACTCTCTACGACGTCTATCAGATAGAATATGTTCGGGAACGAGGAAATTATAATGATTTTTTTTTTCTTCATTCACAGGCATATCGCTATGTTGTGCAATGGTTTTGTATAAATTATTCTTATCAACATTTTGTTTTTTTATGAATTTTTTAGTAGTTTTCATTTTGTCTTTACCCTTACCCTTATCAATTAATGAAATACTTATGGTTTGATAGATTATAAATTGCCCGTCGTTTTTTAGAGATAAACGAACTGGGTCGATAATTAATAGTCCTCTTTTTATCAATTCTGTAAGAGCAAGATCCTTTTTACTCAGCATTATATCCAGACGCATCTCTCCTCTTTGAATCGAGGATATAGCAATTGACTTTGGATTTTTCAATCTAAGCAAGAGACAATATACCTTAATATTATTGATCATGTTTTGACTCAAGGAATCATTCCATCTTAATTGAAAAAGTAAATATTTTTTCAGTAATAAATCTAGTTCTGCTTCCTTGCTGCTCTTAGATTTTTGTTTATTTATACTTTTTTTAATGTCTAATCCCGCGTAAATCTCTTCAACATATTTTTTTTCTTGGTTGAAATTTTCTAAATCAAGATATTCTTTTTGATTAGATAATATGGAAAGGTTTTTTTTTTTTACGTTGATGTTTTGATATTGACTAAGATTTAGATTTTTATAAAAATCTAAAAGAATAAATTGGATTGGTATAATCCAGGGTTTAATTTTATATGTATCAAAAAGTAGCACAAATTCTGGTAAGAACCAAGATTTTATTTTTGATATGATACGATCATGATATAACGTTTTTTGATTCATTCCCATCCAATCAAAAAGGTTTTTTTTTTCGTTGGATGAGTTTATTTCTTTATGAAGCGAAATGTATTTTTTTTTCATTTTGTTTTTATACTTATTAATTTGAATCTTAGTATTTTTATTAGTCTTGATACCAAAATGTGCATTGGTCCAAGTCTCAATATCAATATTTTTTATAAGATAAAAATTTTTACAATCAAAATATTTTCTATCCCTGTTTTTATTCGTATCAATAGGATATCTTTCCTCTAGATAATCACTAATAGCTGTACTTACCAATACATAAAATGCGTCGGGTTTCCATGTATTAAAAGTATTAAAATTATATGGAATCCCTCGATTCTCGTTTACTTGTACTGTTGATTCATAAATATTTGAGTTTTTCTTATTCCCAATATATTCATAATTCATATATTTATGTGATAAAAGATCATATCTGTAGTGTTTTTTAACCAATTTTTTATTTGTCAATGAAACCGTTGCAGAATAATCTTCTTTTACGTAATAACTTAATGGGTCTTTTTTATTTTTATATGGATTAAATTTAATTGAGTCTTTATTTTGAATCAAACGAAGTTGATTTACTCTATTTCGCCATTTTTTCGGGACTAATCGAGACCATTTGATATCGCAAAAATTGTATTGATAAAAACCCTTTAACCAATTTTTCCATTCATTCATTCCAGACTTTTTCATTTTATTATGTCTTGATTTGTAATCAAATATTCCTCGTGTTATACAATAATCCTTTATTTTATCCCTAAGATAATGATGGGTCTTCTGATCTTGAAATATGGATCTCAAGTAAGAATTGTTAAGTAATTGGGTTTGTGATAATTTGAAAAATACATATGCTTGGGACAAGGAAGTATAACTATTTAAATTTTTATTACTAATATTAGTATTTGAAAACCACTTTTTTATAGTCGAAATAAAGTTCATTGTATTTTGATTTGTTCCAACAATTTCTTCTTCTTCTTTATTTTTTTCATCGTTGCAAGTGTATTTATATTTAGTGATAATTTTTTTTGTTGATTCAAAAAAAAGTTGTGTATTGATTATGAAAATATTTATGATATATAGCAAGATATTCATGTATATTTTTTCAATGAAAGATTTAATAAAATAATGTGATTTACGTATTAATCGGATATTATTTCTTTTTAATATCTGCCAACTATATTTCTGTGATTCTGATTTTTTTATTTTATCATCATAGGTTAAAACTGGTTTTTTATTGTCTTTTGTGATTTGTTCTATTTGATTCTTGATTGTGATTATCCTATGAGAAAGATCTTTCATTTTTTTTTCTATGAGTGAATAATTTGTCCAATTCATGGATCTAATTGGTACGGTCGATTTATGGTTAATTTTATTATTTTTTTCTGAATCTTTTCCATTTTTATTTGGTTTATATACTTTCACTTTCTTCAATTTAAATAAAAAAATAGGATTTACTTTTTCAAATTCTTTCATTATTTGTTTTATAATAAGAACTGTTTTGATGACCCATCCTTTTTTTTCTTTTGAAATTTGTAGGGGTTCTCCTCTTTCTTTAAAGACCCTTGGAACGAGAAAAAATTTCTTTTTTGCCTTTATAATTTTGTTTTTTAGTTCTTTAAAAATGGGTTCAAAAAAAGAAAGTTGTTTCCGGGGAGAACCAAAGGGGCGTTCTGCTTCCATTCCCCATACTGTTAAAAAACAAAAATTATTTTTTTTTACTTTTTTTTTCATTAAATCTATATTATTATGATGAGATCGTACCTTAGATTTAGATCTTTGTTTTTGCCAAGGTTTCAGACAAAAAGGAAATATAATCTTTATCTGAATTCCGTCTGTTAACCAATCTTTTGGAAATTCTGTTTCTGATAATTGAACACCATTATAGGTGCATTTAACGTGCATTTCTTGATTCCATTCCCTCAAATCCTCGTCCCATTCGGGTAATTGGAATAATAATATACGGCCAATATTTTTAGCTATTATTAATGAAGGTAATACAATATATTTTCTAAGAAAAGATTGTGTTACTAACAGCAAACCTCTTATTGGTTGAGCAAATAGAATGCTATCCCAAGTTTCTGATATTTTTAGTCGATCATTTTCCTCTTTTTTTTTATGTTCTTTTGTCTCTTCTTTTTTTTTATGTTCTTTTGTCTCTTCTTTATCAAAATTGGAAATTTGCAATTCCGGTTCTCTACCGACTCCATTTTTAAAAATGAGATTTCTCATTTTTAAAATATCAAAAAAATTGTTTATTCGATCTAAAAAAAGTGGGGAAGTGGCATTTGCTTGAAACATTTTCCAAATAACTGTTTTGCGTCTTTGAACACGCATAGATCCTTTTATTATATTCCGACGAAAATCTGATTGTTGCGAGTAACGTATCAAAGCCACTTCTTCTGCTTCATCACCATTACGAGGATTATTAATACTAGTAATATAATTAGTATTCTGATTGTTATCAGTATAAATTATTACCCGTTTGGCTTTTCTTGAACGAATCTCATGATCTTCCGTCGATTCTTCCTCATTTTCGTCCTCCAGCTCTTCAACAAACTCATTGGCTAATTTGTATGACCATCGAGAAACCTTTTTAT